TTATCAATCGAATTGAAGCTCTAGACAAGGGGTCTCTTGCTATGGATGTACTCGAAAAAAGAACTAGATTGTGCAATGATGAGACTGAACAAGAATGCTTACCTAAAATATATGATCCTCTTTTGAATGGACCCCATCGTGGAACAATCAAAGAATTGTATTCAGGTTCAAACATGAACGAGTATTTAATAAACTCGATAGAAGATTCTATCGAAACTCTTTGGATAAACAAACTTCATGATATCGCTTTTCCTACTGCCCTTACTACTGATTACCGAGAATTTGAAGAAAAAACAAAAAACACTTTTGATTTAAAGTCAAAATAAAATACAGTAAATTACTATAAAAATAAATACATAAAATAAGTAAAAGAAGAGATAAGAAGAGATTCGTCCTCCGCCTACATATTTTATAATTTCTGCTACAAATAAATTTAGAATAGCAACAGCATTCGTAATTCCATCAATTACTTGTTTATCAAAAAAATAACTTAGTTCTGCCAGCCCTCTTATACCTGTAGTTAAGGTTTTTGTATAAATAGCGTCTATGTAACCACGATTATATGACCAATTATATATAAAATTGAGTATTTTGTCCCAAAAAATTCTCCTAGGCCCCATTTGAACAGATAAATTTTTTAAGTTCAAATTATTAAAATTGGAATAAGCAGGCCCATAGAAAAGAAACGCTATAAATATTCCGAAATATGCTATACTGACTGAAAAAATAGCATTTATCACAAATTCATCCCAATCAAAATTATAATTTGAATGTAAAAAGTTTATTGATGGAGTTAACCATCTAGATAATATATCTAAATGAATTATTCCTTGACCAAAAGGAATTCCTATGGATCCAACGAACAAAGTAACTAAGACCAATATAAGAAGTGGTAATAACATAGTATTGTCCGATTCATAAGGATATGTGGAAATTTTTTTATTGGAAAAATTTTTTATAGTAATAAGAGGCCCCATCATATTGGTTACTACATTACCAACAATAGGATATACTTTTTTCGAAAAAACAGAAATTCTTTGATTATGATTCATTGTTGATAAAATCAAATTATTTTTTTTTACTTTTTGTCCTTTTTTTCCCCAGATAGATATTGAATGGAACACATTATTTTTTTTGCCGCTGTAATTTTTACAATTACTATTTAAATGACCTTCAAAAGTAAGTAAATACATCCGAAACATATAAAATGCAGTTAATCCTGCTGTGAAACAAGCTATTATTGCAAAAATGGGTGAATACAACCAACTATCATTAAGAATTTCATCTTTGGACCAAAAACAAGCAAGAGGTGGAATACCACAAAGAGAAAGCGTGCCTAAAAAAAATGAAATTTTTGTAATTGGGACATATTTTTTTAAACCACCCATAAGAACCATATTCTGGCTTTTATCTGGGGAATACCCAACAATAGTTTCCATTGAATGAATAATGGAGCCAGATCCTAAAAACAATAATGCTTTCGAATAGGCATGAGTGATCAAATGAAATAAAGCAGTTCGATAAGATCCCATACCTAAAGCTAACATAATATAGCCCAATTGCGACATTGTAGAATAGGCTAGACTTCTTTTAATGTCTCTTTGAGCAAGAGCTAAAGTAGCTCCTAATAGTATTGTTATTATACCTACCAAAGAAATTATATTCAGTATGTAAGGTATGACTGTAAAAAGAGGAAAAAGTCGCGCTACAAGAAAAATTCCTGCTGCTACCATAGTAGCAGCATGTATAAGAGCCGAAATAGGAGTAGGGCCTTCCATAGCATCAGGTAACCATACATGAAGAGGGAATTGCGCAGACTTGGCAACCGAACCTACAAATAATAAGGAAGCACACAAAGTAAGAAATAAAGAATTGTCCCCATTATTATCAATCAAATTATTGGCTATTTCAAACAAATCCCGAAATTCAAAACTCCCCGTTATCCAATAAAGACCTAAGATTCCTAAAAATAAAAAAAAATCCCCTACACGATTAGTTACAAACGCTTTTTGACAAGCAGTTGCGGCAAGGGGTCGTGTGAACCAAAAACCTATTAATAGATACGAACACATTCCAACTAATTCCCAAAAAATATAAATTTGTATCAAATTTGAACTAGTAACTAATCCCAGCATCGAAGCGTTAAAAAAACTAATATAAGCAAAAAATGTCAAATAGCCTTGATCATGAGACATATAATTGTCACTATAAATAAGAACCATTATTCCAACAGTAGTTATTAATATTAACATAATGGAAGTAAGCGGATCTATTAAGTGGCCTAAATCTAAAGAAAAATCATTATTTAGGGTCCAAGACCATACATATTGGTAGGATGGACTTCCATTTATTTGCTGAATAGACAGATTGGCGGAAAAAATCATAACGATACTTAGTAATAAAACACTAAGAAAAGCCCATATACGACGAATATTTTTTGTTGCCGCCGGGAAAAGAAAAAGGCCTACCCCTATTGCTATAGGAACCGGAAGGGGGACGAAAGGTATGATCCACGCATATTGATACGTATATTCCATAAAAAATAAACCTTTTTTTATTGTTAAATTGTTTCCGATTCACCAACTCTTTTATATTTAGAACGGAGCAAAAAAAAAAATCAAGATATGAAAAGACTTTAATAGAAATAGAATTAATATAGAAATAGAATTAAGAATTCTGATGATTTCCAAATAGTCAAATAAAAATGATTAAGTCTGATAAGTTATTCTTTTTTTTTTAATTAAAGATTAAGATATATGAACATAGAGAATATAATATTTTCAATCATTTCATTATTACAATAATTTAGTTTATATACATAAAACAAGTCCAAAAATTATGAAAAAAAAAGTACTTGATTCCGAGTATCCTATGATCCACCAATAACTCAACCCGATAAACAAAAAAACAAGGAGATTATTTTCTTATTTTCGTTAATTGATTCGGAATTAAGAATTCGGAATCATTAATCGGTTGTGAACTAGTCCGTTGGGAAACTGAGTGAGTTGCTTATATTTCTTTCAATTTTCAATAAAGCAACTTAAACTTATACTTGTGATTAATTTTATTGATGTTCGTCGATTTGTTACTCATCACTTCAGTTTGCACAGAGCTGCAATAATAATAAAAATTTCTGGTTCAAATAACATATCGTTTAATAAATTTATTACTAATGGATACTCATTTTTTCTAATTTTAATTAGATTCGATATACTTTCTTGATCCTCGATCAATTACAATTGATAGAAAGAGTTTTACAGTCTAGTTTTCTTAAATTAGGTAAGGGTTCTTAAACTTTTCGATTTCTTTTTTAAAATTACATGAAATGCAACATGGCAAAAATAGCCAATTGAAACTCTTTTTGATTCTTTTTTACCAATGGAAAGCAACTCGATTTCTATAGCCATGAATACCATGTATATATATAAATATCTTCATTCGAATATAGTTATATATATATAATACTAGTCAGTATAAATAATTCTTTCTTCAAAATATTGTATGTAAATTTTAGTAATAAAAAAATGATATATTTTTTTGAACAATAAATGTCTTCCACATTTAACTATAAAATGAATAACCTCTGCATTTTGGAATGGCGGTTCAAAAAAAGCATATTTCTATGTCCAAAAAGCATATTCGTAAAAATTTTTGGAAAAATAAAGTGTATTGGGCAGGAATAAAAGCTTTTTCTTTAGCAAAATCCCTTTCGACCGGGAATTCTAAAAGCTTTTTTGTACAACAAACAAGTAATATATTATATAATAAAGACTTGGAAAAGTCTTGGAATAATCTTAATCGATATGAACCAACGAATTCGATAATTTATAAGATAAGAAATTACCATTAATATGGTAAACTTAATGAGATGCAATTTTCTATTGTCGTATGTTGTAGGATAACATTTTTGTGTCTACTAGACAAAGGCTCGCAAAATTAGGCACAATATATCATTTTTCTCTTTACAAAGTTTTCTCTTTCTCGTTAGTGGGTTTTTGTGGGATGGGGATTGTTATTTTCCCCATCGATTCACTTTTCACAAAAAGCATATTTTTCTTTTCAATTTTAAAAGGCTTATTGGGTTCTGGATGCCGAATATATATTCTATGTTTTAACTTAACTTTAACTATAGAATACATTAAGATACCTATCCATAAAGCACAATATGCATTCCATAATGAAAAATCGTTTTAGAAATATTGAAGACAAATTTTCACTGGTATATCTACAGCCTACTAATTGGTTTGACTAATACTTAATTAGTTTGATAAATAGTACCACGAATTATGGGTACAATTTAAATCCTAGCAATTGGCAATTTATAGTTAATCCAGTTTTCAACCTATCCAACAAACATTTTAAACCTCCTTACAATTCTCAAATTTTACAAGAACTTAAACCACACGAAAAACCATTCAGTGCGGTTTTAAAACTAACAACAATAGCCCCACCTCACACTACAATTAAGTAAGGTAATGATTATTGAACGTTTAAATAGTAATTTAAAGGAGATTTTGAATCTTTCGGCAAAATAAATATTGCATTGAATTTACTCCTCCAATCTCGACGATTAAAAATGAATGGGCTATTATGATTTCGAGCAAGCCGCTATGGTGAAATCGGTAGACACGCTGCTCTTAGGAAGCAGTGCTAGAGCATCTCGGTTCGAGTCCGAGTAGCGGCATATTTCTAAAAAAGAAATACTAGTCAAATAAATACTATAATAATTCCTATAATGGATAGAATATAATTTCAGATCTCCATTCCATTCTTGGAGGATATCCTTTTTAGGGTTTTTTATGATATTTTTTACTTTAGAACATATATTAACTCACATTTCCTTGTCGATTGTTTCAATCGTACTGACGATTTATTTGATTAACTTATTAGTCCACGAAATCGTAGGATTATATGATTCGTCGGAAAAAGGTATGGTAGCCGCTTTTTTATGTATAACAGGATTATTAGTTATTCGTTGGATTTATTCGGGGCATTTACCCTTAAGTAATTTATATGAATCATTAATGTTCCTTTCATGGAGTTTATCCATTATTCATATGCTTCCTTTTTTTAGAAAACAAAAAAATCTTCTAAGTGCAATAACTGCACCCAGTGCTATTTTGACTCAAGGATTTGCCACCTCAGGTCTTTTAACTGAAATGCATCAATCCACAATATTAGTACCTGCTCTACAATCACAGTGGTTAATGATGCACGTAAGTATGATGGTATTGAGCTATGCATCTCTTCTCTGCGGATCATTATTATCAGTAGCTCTTCTAGCCATTACATTTCGAAAAAATCAAAAAAATGTAAAAAAATGTAAAAACAACTATTTTAGGTCATTTTCATTTGGAAAAATTCAATACGTGAATGAAATAAGCCATGTTTTACAAAACAATTGTTTTATTTCGTTTAGAAATTATCACAGGCATCAATTAATTCAGCAATTGGATTGTTGGAGTTCTCGTGTCATTAGTCTCGGTTTTCTATTTTTAACCATAGGTATTCTTTCGGGAGCAGTATGGGCTAATGAAGCGTGGGGATCCTACTGGAATTGGGACCCAAAAGAAACTTGGGCATTTATTACTTGGACAATATTCGCAATTTATTTACATACTAGAACAAATGAAAATTTGCAAGGCTCAAATTCTGCAATTGTGGCTTCTATAGGATTTTTTATAATTTGGATATGCTATTTTGGAGTAAATCTATTAGGAATAGGGCTGCATAGTTATGGTTCATTCGCATTAACATTTAATTGAAAAAAAAAAGCAGTTACGAATAGAATATCAAATACATAATAGGAATAGCATAAGCATAGATAACGAAAGTTTGTACGAGTTTTTGAAAATCATTTGAATCAAGTCAAATGATTTTCAAAAACTACAAAAATATTTGATTACAATTTTAGTTTATTAAGTTAAAGTAAATTCATTTTTTTAACTTTTTTTGAACTTTTTTTTTTTTATTATAAAATTATAATTATAAAATAAAAACTAACTATCTATAAAAATAATTAGATATAATAGTTTCTACCTTGTCAATTGATAGTGAGAGAACGAAATCCGGATAAATACCAATACCTATTACGGGTAGAAAAATACAGATTGAAAGAAATAGTTCTCGCGGCCCAGAATCTAAAAAATGAGAATTTTGAGAATTTAATTGCTTATATCCGTAGAACATCTGACGTAACATAGATAATGAATAAATAGGAGTTAATATCATTCCAATTGCCGTTACAAAAGTTATTAGTATTTTTGGCATTAAAAGAAATTTTTGGCTCATAATTAATCCAAAAAATACTACAAATTCTGCAATAAAACCACTCATTCCAGGCAATGCAAGAGAAGCCAGCGAAAAGCTACTGAACATTGTAAATATTTTTGGCATTGGGATAGTTATTCCCCCCATTTCATCGAGATAAACAAGACGTGTTCTATCGTAACTCGTTCCTGCCAAGAAAAAAAGTGCAGCACCGATAAATCCATGAGAGATCATTTGTAAAAGGGCCCCGTTGAGTCCTGTATCAGTTATGGAACTAATTCCTATAATTATGAAACCCATATGAGATACAGAGGAATAGGCAATTCTCTTTTTTAAATTACGCTGACCCGGAGATGCTGAAGCTGCATAGATTATTTGAATTGCACCTACTATCATCAACCAGGGAGAAAATATAGAATGAGCATGGGGTAATAATTCCATATTGATACGAACCAATCCATATGCTCCCATTTTTAATAAGATTCCAGCTAAAAGCATACATGTACTGTAATGGGCTTCCCCATGGGTATCTGGTAACCATGTATGTAGAGGTATAATCGGTAATTTGATAGCATAAGCAATAAGAAATCCAAAATAGAATAGTATTTCCAATGCCACAGGATACGGCTGATTGGCTGATGTTTCAAAATTTAATGTTGGTTCATTGGAACCATATAAACCCATACCTAGAACTCCCATTAAGAGAAAAATGGAACCCCCCGCGGTGTACAAAATAAACTTTGTAGCTGAGTACAAACGTTTCTTCCCTCCCCACATGGATAAAAGTAGGTAGACAGGAATTAATTCTAATTCCCACATGATAAAAAAAAGTAAAAGATCTCGAGAAGAAAATAATCCTATTTGGCCGCTGTACATTGCTAACATAAGGAAATGGAACAATTTTGAATCTCGAGTAACTGGCCAAGCCGCTAAAGTAGCTAAAGTAGTGATGAATCCCGTGAGTAAAATGGGTCCTATGGAAAGCCCATCAATTCCCAGTCTCCAATGAAAATCAAAAAAATTTATCCATTTATAATCTTGCTCCAATTGGATTAATGGATCATCCAATTGGAAATGATAACAGAATACATAGGCCATTAGAAGTAGTTCTAATAGGCATATACAAATAGTATACCACCTAATAACCTTATTTCCTCTATGAGGGAAAAAGAAAATGAAAGTACCCGCGAATATCGGCAAAACAACAATTATAGTTAACCAAGGAAAATCATTCGTGGTAAAAACAAGATACACTTACTTTGACTTTGACCCGAAAACCCGTACTCAAGAAAAGAAAAAATTATTAGTTTTATTATTATATATATTTCTTTTCTCGAGTACGGGTTTTGTCGGTAAAGATAAAAAATGATGGATTCAAGTGGAATTTTCTCGAACGTATCAATAACCTAGACCCATGCTACGAGTTGTTTCGTGCCATAAATAAACCCGGACACTCAAAAAATCGGTTGGGCAAGCGGATTCACACCTTTTACAACCTACACAGTCTTCTGTTCTTGGAGCAGAAGCAATTTGTTTAGCTTTACACCCGTCCCAGGGTATCATCTCTAATACATCTGTGGGGCAAGCTCGTACACATTGAGTACACCCTATACATGTATCATAAATCTTTACTGAATGTGACATTGGATCTATAATTTTTTTTTAACATCATAAAATTTCGATCTAGTCAAGTAGTAAATGAATTATATATTGTAGACACCAGATGAATCAATGATTTAGTAGATTTACCAGAATCAATCTACTTCTGGATCTGCTCATGAAAGAAGGCCAAGATACTTTGATTTATTACATTTTATCAAATAGCACTATATGCTGCACATACCCATTTTTTTATTGTTTTTTTATTGGCAGATACTCTATATTTTTTTTTTATAAACCCTATTTATTCAACAAATTCGATTGATTGATACGAGTTGATTTTCTGTTACGATGAATTGATGAAACAATAGCTAATCCAATAGCTGCTTCAGCAGCTGCAATTGCTATAACAAAAATCGAGAAAATGTCTCCTTTTAATTGGCGACTATCAAATAAATCCGAAAATGTTACGAAATTTATATTAACTGCATTCAGTATAAGCTCAAGACACATAAGCGCTCGAACCATATTTCGACTTGTAATCAATCCATAGATACCGATGCATAATAAATAGGCACTCAAAACAAGTACATGTTCGAGCATCATTGAACAACTCCTCATCAATCTCGATTCATTTCAATATGAACAACAATTTAACCGATTCAATTGACTAAAATAGAATTAAAAAAGTACGCAAAAAGGTATTGGTAATAGAAAATAGATATAAATATAGAAAAATTCCGTTTTTTTTTTTCATTTTTTTTATACTTTATCTTTATATATTTATACATGAACAATAAAAAAACTATTTTAAAGAAGAAAAGAACAAGTCTATATTAATTTAATTAATATAATTTTATATTATTAAATTTCGAAACATTTAGTACTGACGAGCCATAGCAATTGCACCGATCAAGGCAACTAAAAGAATTATCGAAATAAGTTCAAATGGAAGAAAAAAATCGGTTGATAAATGAATCCCAATTTGTTGACCATTATTTATCAAGTCCTGCTCTATAATCTGGTTTGACCTTGTAGTCCAAATAATACCGTACCATGACGTATCTGGGATAGTAGTAATTAATGAAAAAAAAATACTTGTACAAACCAGTGAAGTGACTCCATCTCCAACAGTCCAAAGATAGAAATCTTTGTAATATTCTGAACCATTCATAAACATCACGGCAAATACAATTAATACATTTATTGCTCCCACATAAATAAGAAGCTGTGCAGCAGCTACAAAATGGGAGTTCGATGGAATATGGAATAAGGATGTACAAACAAGAACCAATCCCAACGAAAAGGCAGAAAAAATTGGATTGGTAAGTAATACCACTCCTAGACTTCCCACTATAAGACCCAATCCCCAAAAAACTAAAAGAAAATCATGTATTGGTCCAGGCAAATCCATTCTATGTAAAATAAAAGATAAATTAAGTAGAAATTTTTCATGACCTTATTGAACAAACAAAAAAAAAGAAGAGGTTACCTATTTTTTGATACCCTTCTAATTGAATTAAATCAATATAGGGTCGTGTGTGGGTTGATGTAGATATGTTTATTTATTATATGAATGATTGAATACCATTTGTTTATCTGAAAGTTTCGTTCAAAATTGCATTTTAAAAATGTCTCGATTCAATTATTTAAATTATTTAGAGTATAGAATAATTATTCTATTTTCTTTTTTTTTTATTTATAATTTTATAATTTATATATTATAATTACAGATATGATATTTATATATATATACTGTATGTAATGTAGTATTTTAATATACAGAGAATAGATAAATATATTTTTATGAATATATGAAAATCATTACTCTCAACCCCTTTAGGATTTTTAGTTATTGTCTAAGCAAAATAAAATGAAGGAAGCTTCGGTACTTTCAATCAAAACGGAATCTTAGTAATTGGTAATTGTTCTTGAATCAAGTGGTTTAGCCGTGCCTTTTTTGATTTGAGTCGAATTCCTAATTGTTCGAATTGTGGAATCTCCAATTACTGACATTGGCAACCGACCCAAAGCAATTTGATTATAATTCAACTCGTGACGATCATAAGTAGAAAGTTCATATTCTTCAGTCATTGATAAACAATTCGTTGGACAATACTCAACACAGTTA